TGACTACTATTTAGCTGTGCTTGATTAGTCCTCGCATGACTTTTCTTCACACTGATTTCAATCCGATTCGTCGACTCTATTGGCCGGATATCAATACCTTCTACTGATCAGTGTGGCCAATGCGTTAGCAAACTGATTCTTCGTCCTCGACACAGATAATTGAAGGTAATCCGTCTGGCTGATATCTTCCAGATACTGATGGTAGGGAATGAGCTTCTTCTTTTTGGTTTTCCAATCACCAGTTGTCTGAAAGATGATAAGTGACGAATCTCCATATACATCAATCTTCTTGATTCTTAAGTCGAGGGCGCTTCAAAGAAGCGCCTGTGATACGTCCTTCCACCGTCAAAAGTGGAAGGTGCGGAACGAGGATAAAAAAACCTGGTGAAGTTCTACTTGTCGTTGTGCTCTTTGTCCAAGATCATTTTGGTCTGGCCAAAGGGTCGGAAAGTGCTTGGTAGCACTATCCAGTCAAGGGGTACCAACCGGGGGGAACCTTGTCTTGATATAGTTAGGTTCCTGATGGTAAATACCAAAGAACTATTCAGGGCGTACATTACCGACTATAAATCTATACCTTTGAAACTGGGGTTTAGATTTATACCATCCTGGTCATCCGGTCCAAACACCTACAAGAACCCGTTAAGGGAAGCGTGTTGACCGTTCCCGTCGTCACAGGCGCTTACACGATTGATGGCGATTTTCCACACTTTGGGAGTCGACGCGACGGCGTGTTTGACGCTCACCAAACCCGAAACTCTCGCTCGGATTGGACCGTTCGTTCTTGGTTTGCATCGCAGTATGTATATCCAGGCAGGGAGCTTCCGATTGAATCCATCTTCTACTTAGAAGATCCTAAAATAGCATATATATTTAAGGCTAGTGAGCAGAATGAATCAACACTAGCCCTATGAGTTTAGTTGTCATCATCCCATGACTTCTGTTGGTCTAACCGGACCACCACTCCCGACGCATTTCCGGGAATCACCAGGATGATAAGTGAACGCTTGCTTCCCCACTAGAGGGAAGGGAAGGAAAGCGTTCCAAAGATAAAGTAGCTCTAAACTCATCGATATGAAATCATCGTCTCTATTTTTTTTACTAACCCAACCTAAACCAATCATTCTCATATCTATTAAGGAAAGGTTTGAACAGGCTCGTGCTCATACGTATGGATACCGACATGGCTACCAAAAAGGAGGAGAATGGATCCTTGATTATGTCACTAAGAAACCCTTGACCGCTAAAGCCATAGTCTTACGAAATGCAATTAAAGGTCATAGGGCAACCCTACTTCGATCTCCAGATCGAGTCATAGGTCTAGGAGATGCCATGAGAAGGGATACTTTCAGTCTTTTACTTTGGCAGATAGTTTTGTTCAGTCTTATGTTAGAGACCTACGATTCATTTTAGTAGTCTGTCTATTACAAGGGTTTACGATATGGTGGGCTCAAACACACTCTCTACTTCTGATGAGACCGGACCTGTGTTGTTCGCCTCATCATTTAGAAGTAGTGCGTCAGGCAACCTCATGCCCAATGGTGCAAATAGGATACGATTTCTGTCCGCACTCACTCCATTGTGCACAGGTAATCAAAGATTGCTCTCGCCCTACCGAAACCGCCTTTGACCCCCTAGGGCTCAACGCACTACGACCATATAGTAAAGCCATCTCACTTTCCATCATGCTAGGTGCAGTAGTAGTAGCGCAGGCCTTAGGAGAAACAGTCTCCACATTATAAGCTAAGCAAAGGCTAAGGTTAGAGTCAAAAAAGACTAGGAAAGCGAATCTCACCGATAAACCTTTTTTTATTTTAGGATGGTCTATTTCCTTTCCACACCTGTGTCGTACAACCACCTAAAGCGCTTCACTCTTAGCTAGACGAATGCCTCTCACCTGAGAATCCCTTCTGCTACTAGCGGAAATCCTTGCTTCGAACTGACTTAATAGGGTGGGGCGGTTAATGAACTAATACGACTTTCTAGATGGATGCAGGAGAACACTTTGCTACCGCTAGCCTTAGCTAGCCAGAAGTGAGCTCCTTTGTCGACTCAAATTCCCTCCTTCCCTTCCCTGTCGCCTTTAGCTAAATTTCTTGCTTCGCTATACAGCTAAAGAACAACTACGACTGCACAACGACTATAAAGGTGACTAAGGATAACACCCTTGTTTCTAGCCAGCTCCTCTAGTTGAAAGAGAATCCCCCTTTCCTTATCTGTCGTCAACTGACTTATGAGCTAACCTTGTTAGCCTCCTATTCATAGTATCTACTCTAGTGTCTACTTGTGATGCTTACCTTAAATTACCTACGGTAATTTACTGAGTTATAACAATTTTTTACTTGTAAACCTACGGTAATATAAGGAGTTATAACAATTATACTATAGTTTTTGTCCCAGCCTCAAAATCCGTAGATTCAGAAGGAGCCTCTCCACCTTTGAAAGATGGGAATCAACCCAGATCCGCCTGGGCTTAGCAAGATATGTCATAACCTCCCGAATCAATCAGAGGTGTAGCGGCCGGCCTCCCCCTTCAATGGTTACGGATCCTCCTTTCCTTTGCCCCTGAACCCCAGCCTGTGGAAGCTGATCTCGGTTCACTTCTCTCTACTATATTTTGAACCTGATGCTCGGTCGGGGAGCCTCGGATTAAGAAATGAAAGATAAGTTGTTCGGAGGAGCTCCTCCTTCTGCCTGGGCCTTTGGGCCCATATCAACACTTCTGGGGGAAAGGAATAGCTTTCAAAAGATGGATCAATTGCAGCAGGGACTGGACTGGCTTCACTCGCACTCGACTAATAAGCAAGGAGGAGACATCTGCGGATGCATGCCCGACCCGAGCTACTAGGCCAGGGCCATTAGATCCGCTCTTCGCCTTTGCAGCTCTTCCTGAAGGAGGAGCCGTGCCATCTCTATCAGCTAGTGAGCTAGCCGCGAAAGGCAATGAAATTGTAGATGCCCAGAATAGGTTCTTTGACGGATTGCCTTGCTTTATGCCGTTATGCCCCTTTGAAAGACCGCCCAATAGGCTTTATGGGACCCCCTTATTAAACTCTAGAGAGAATACTTTTTTTCAATGGATCCCCTTCCTGCCCCAGGGACTTTTGGCTACGATTGCCGGGTTGCGGATATTCCCCTAACAGCTGATTCACTAGCGAGTCCTCCAACAGCTCTTACTGGAACAGAAAAGACTATTCTCCAGAGGGGGCCCTCTTCCTTTTAGGAGTCACAATGTAAATTCCCTTGATCAACGGCCATATTTTTAGCACACTGGACTTACCGGCCTTATGCCTCCGAAAAGGTACTATTCTCTAGTATACTCTTTCTTTATAGTTCGCCAGCAAGGCATTTTCCGAAGCAGGCAGGGCTAGAGCGGGGGAATTGGCCAATGCTAAGTGATCTCCTCGCCCAAAGAGGGGTGGGGAAGAAGGATACAATAACGTGGCATTAGCAATGTTCAGGTTCGCTACATCTGGGAATTTTTCTTCAAATTTGGCTGGTGAGAACTTTGAAGGAAAGAATCTTAGTCCTAGGCCACAACAGCACCTGTTTATCCCGAATCTGTTTCCTTTCTTCAGCTTTCGAGCCCCTTTCTACACAATCTCTTGCTGTCTTTTCCCGGAGGACGGGTTTTGATCCTTTTTTAGCCGAGTTTTGTGTTTCGAGTCTCATGTTGAGTTTTGTCTTTCATGTGAGACTTTGCCTTAAAAACTAGGGCGGAGCCCGTTCCTCGCTCAAGTTTTGTCTCTTTCTTGACCCGCTTCCGGATAAGTTGGCTAACCGTGGCCCTACTCCTTTCCCGAACCAGCAACCCCTCTTTCTGCTGCTTGCTATTCCGAAGGAGCTTTCTAGCTATTGACCCCGTGGAGGACCCTTCCGGCATGTCGGGGTGGATAGGAAAGTGCAGTGAAGTTCCTAAGAAGGAAAATCCTGTACTAAAGAAGAACAAACAAGCTTAGCACTAGTGGTATACCGTTCCCCGTTCAGTTGGCGCGTGCCTCGCTACAGAGATTTTCAGAAAACCAGTTCTCTAAGGGAGCACAAGCACATACGTGCTCGGGGAGAGTCAACGACATACGCGGGGAACCACGCATTCGACAACTCGCCAAACCGCATACGCGGAATCTTCCTTTATAGCATCCGATTTTCATCTCCTTGATCCCATCGCTCAATGCTGACCTGACATCTGCCCTGGGGGAATGTTCGAAAGGAGTAGTAATAGGGGCTTTGGGGCCTTGCGAAGAGACATTCTGTCATTCTCATCATTGTAATATTAAGTGTTGTAAGATGTTTTAATAATAAATGATGTAGTTGTAAGATCCTCCTTCTCCTCACCCTGCTTGGGAATCAGTGTCGGGTACATGGAAGAGTCAGATTGAGAAAGAAAGGGTACGTAGAGGGGTCAGAAGTAGCGACGAGTTAATCAAAAGTAGCAAGTTTGTTCTGTAGGCTTTCGTGAATGGGGCTCATGGCTTTCGAAGTCGAAATCACCCGCTGATAGTTGAATTTTTTGTTCTTTCTCAAAGGGATCGTATTGACCCTCTTCTGAGCCTATGGGAGAAGACTGGGTAGAAGAAGCTTTTAGCCGCTGCTTGTTCAGTGCTATTTCCCGGTCGTCCAATGGTCTTTAGTCGTTATTAAGCCTGGTATGTCTCCGCCCTGTGTCCACAATTCCAGACCTTCAATCCAAGATCATGCCTTGGGCTGGATTAGTTCAAATTTTTTTTGCTTAGTTCGCATTCCGGGTATGTGGAAAGCAAGAAAAACGTATTCGCCATAGTTACGATATCCTTTGCTGAAAGTACTATTATTCTCTTGACTTAAGGGGCAGTAAGTAGCTCACCAATTTCGGGTGTACGCGTCCCGTAGTCTAACTGGTACTCATGTCTTCTATAGCAGTATGGTATATGTAACGTTGTTGGTTCAAGGTTGCTTAGGACTGTCAGGTTGCTAGTCCTTCGATGGTTCCCAACCCCTTTTCTCAAAAATCCCATTTCCTT